TAATTTCAAAGGGGCAGTTTCAATCATGGAAAAGTTTAATAACTAGGAAAAAGCCGGCTATCGGAATCGAACCGATGACCATCGCATTACAAATGCGATGCTCTAACCTCTGAGCTAAGCGGGCTCACATAGCATTCATTTTCTATGCATAGTAATTCATAACAATACACTAAAGTATTAGTATCTTATTTACTAATTAATATTTCTTATCTAATCAGAATTCAATCCTAGATAAAAGAATAGAATATCAAATTTAACTAATTAAAAATTAAAGAAATTATTAATATTATATAATTATATAACAATAACATAGAAGTTGAATTTCTTTAATCACGAATAAGTTGATAATATTATCAATATTACATTAGGTATATTATATTATTTATTATATTAGAAATGACATTTGATAGAATTTGCAATCTATTACACTTCTATTTTATTAGATATTATCTAAGAATAATTCCTTATAACTAATGAACCATTCTTCCGCTTTCATTCATTTCCTTCATAAGGATATAAGTAGTAAATGCGGAAATTAAGACGACAAAAAAATCGACCGTTCAAGTATGTAAAAGGTTACGGGAAGAGTGACAGGTATATATTGAATTATGGATACAGAAATGATACAATCCTATTTAGTTTTAGTTGTACCAAATACCAAATAAGGGTTTCCTAGAGAGGATTGGTAAGAAATCAAGGCGGAGCGACCGCACAATAAACTACTAATCTAAAAACAAAAAGAGGGGGATATGGCGAAATAGGTAGACGCTACGGACTTAATTGGATTGAGCCTTGGTATGGAAACCTACTAAGTGATAATTTTCAAATTCAGAGAAACCCTGGAATTAGTAAAAAGGGCAATCCTGAGCCAAATCCTATATTTTCAAAAAAGCAAAAAGGAAAGGCTTAGTAAAGAAATAAAGGATAGGTGCAGAGACTCAACGGAAGCTGTTCTAACAAATGGAGTTGATTGCGTTGGTAAAGAAACCTTTACTACCAAAAATTCCATAAAGGATGAAGAAGAGGGTTATATACAGACTGTATCAAATGATTAACTCACAGCCTGTAGATCTTTTCACGAACGGATTAATCGGACGAGAATAAAGAGAGAGTCCCGTTCTGCATGTCAATGTCGACAATAATGAAATTTATAGTAAGAGGAAAATCCGTCGACTTTAAAAATCGTGAGGGTTCAAGTCCCTCTATCCCCAAAAAGCCTATTTTTCTTCCCCGACCCTTTTACCTATTCCCCCCCTTTTTTTTGTTACGGGTTGAAAATTCCTGATGCACCCACTCTATTCTATATTCTATTTGATTCGTTTAGTTTTTAGTTTATAAATAGATCTGGGCAGAAATGCCTTTCTCTTATTTTCTCTTATTACATATTATATACATGATAATATATCAAAATGAACATCTTTGAGAAAAACCCCATTTAAACAACCCCGAATAGGAATAGGATCTAGATAAAACTTTGTAATCTTCTTACGCACTGTTAATTGACAAAGACCCCATCCTCTAATAAAATTAAGGATACCACATTGAGCTGGTCGGGATAGCTCAGCTGGTAGAGCAGAGGACTGAAAATCCTCGTGTCACCAGTTCAAATCTGGTTCCTGGCACATGATTAAATTGGTCGAGTTTCTTTAAATTAATTGATATGAATCGACATCCACATTCATTTATAGTATAGTTTAAATAATAATCCATATTTTGATTCATCTTGCCGAGATATACCCCATCTATTTTATCTATTTTTTATTTATATTATAGATGGGTTGAATTTAATAGTTAATAGACAAGATTCAGTTCAGATCCAAAAAAAGAGAATTCCATACCCTTTCATTTCTTTGTATTTTCTTTCATATTTTATTTATTCCTATCTACATATGCAGAACTCCTTTTGTTCATCCTATTGTTTCGGCTCGTATGAAATAAGTATCTTACAAACCAAATAACTGGGATGCGAGAATTAACGAATTCCCAATTCTCTAAAGAATTCCAAAATAGAAATGAGACTTCCATTATTCTGGTTAATTTAGAACAGAACGTACAATCTTTGAATATTTGAAATTTTATATTTATAATAAGTGGAAAGTTTTTCTTAGTACTCAATGAGCATCTTGGATTTCATAAAAATGGGGGGAAATATAATCCTTACGTAAGGGCCATCCTATCCAACTTTCCGGCATTAAGATACGTTTCAAGCGTGGATGAGTATCATAAAAGATTCCCAGCATATCAAAAGATTCTCGTTCTTGAAAATCCACGCCTTTCCAAATCCAGAAGGCGGATGGAATCCTAGGATTGTTCCTCGAGGCAAATACTTTTATGCATACCTCTTCTGGGTGATCGACACCATACTCTATTCTCGTAAGATGATACACACTAGCTAACAGCCCGCCCGGTGCTACATCATAGGCACATTGGGAGCGTAGATAATTGTAACCGTATACATATAAAATGACAGCAATGGAATGCCAATCCTCGGGCTTTATTT